TGGTATACAGCAGTATTCATTTTTTTTTTTTTCACTAAAAAAAAACTTCTTGTATAACAGAAAATCCAACGAACCCGTCATTTGAATGACGTAAAGAAAAAAACCAAACCTCTGGTATGGAGAATGGAGATAAATAGATCCAGTTATCTACGATCAAATTATATTTGTTCGATACACTGTTGTCAATATTACTGGGAATGTTGAATATGAATAGTGAGAAAAGAATATAAAAAAAACAATGGCAATGGCGAAAACAAAAAGAGTTAATTTATTCATTTAATGAAAACCCAAATAATGAGAATCAAAATCAAATTAAATATATAGAATTGAATATATAAAAAATTAGATAAATCGAAAAAATTTCTAAATACTTGAAATAAATCTAAAAGCAAAAGGACTTGTACTGAATGTGCATTCCATATACAAATACAAATGGATCCAAAAGAAGTGTAGGTTAAAGAAGAAATTAAGGAAAAAAAAATAGGAATAAACCTCGGGTTTATTCAATCAAGCAATATAAGAAAAATAAACAAGCTTAATTTCTTAATCTCTTGTTTTGTTATTTGGTAATAGATTTACAACGAAAAAACGCCCGGTTGCGGGTAATGTGAATTTTTTATATTTCGAGATCCAATTATTTCATTGTATTCACTTGATCTTTTTTATATAGATCTTATATCAATAAAATTCTAGCAATAAAATCGATTTTTGTCCTTATACTTATAGAACATGATATCCTATAGTAGCAAGATTAAATAGGAATAATAAATAGGTATGAATCGAACCAAAAAAAGGGGGGAGTAGTAAAGAAAAAGTTCTATAAAACTATATAGGAGTCATCTACACCCTCTTTTTTGGTTCGATTGCTTAATCGAATTTCATTTGATTAAGACTAAGTTGCGTAAAAACCCCCGCCTTCTTTGAAATATCATGAACAGTTCCTGTAGGTTGAGCGCCCTTGTCAAGGAAATATAGAATAGCAGGAACGTTTAAATGGGTTTGATTATTTATCGGATCATAAAAACCCACTTTCCGAAGATCTCTTCCTTCTCTTCGGGATCGAACATCAATTGCAACGATTCGATAAACGGCTCATTGGGATAGATATAGCTGAACAATACCCCCCCTTGAAACGTATAAGAAGTTTTCTCCTCGTACGGCTCGAGAAAAAATGATTAGAAGTTATTATGTATCGAATTAGAATGTCAAATAGGTCTATAAAACCATCAAATCAATTTCCAGAGATTTAAGTCCTTCTTTTTTTTCTTCTTTTTCGAAAAAGAAGAAAAAAAAAAAGCATTCGTACTCTCATAACTCAAGTTGGATAACTTTCAAATCGCCTAAAAGAAAATCCTTAGGCATTTCATTTTTTGAGCGGTCTCTAACCCATTTGTTGTTTGTCTCCTTTCGAATCCATTTTATTTTGGGAGTCTCCATTCTGATCTAATTGTTGAGACAATTGAAAACGGTATTTCCTTGTTCCAGGATCCTTTATCTTTGCCTTGAATCATTGGGTTTAGACATTACTTCGGTGATCTTTAATCGTTTTAAAAAATGGCAGCAACACACCCCTTTTTGTGATTTCTTTCTATCAAAGAATCATACGAACAATTGATTCTTGCATGATACACTTTTGATCGAAAGAGTTTTAGCAATTCCAAAAGATTTTCCTTTTGGATTAAAAAATTGCTCGAATTGGATCCTTTCGATTTCTATATCAAAAATATACTTACGAAGTTTGTTCCAACGTATTGATTGGTATTAACCCTAGATCCTTGCCCCTGAGAAATGAATAAATACTTTCTACTCGAGCTCCATCATGTACTATTTACATTACAACCCAACAAAAAACGAGGGTTGTAGTAGAACAAAGGATGTCGAGCCAAGAGCCCATTCATTCCTAGATAATATAAAATAGAAAACGGTGGATGGAAAAAAATCCACAGCTGATCATGTCCTTCAAGTCGCACGTTGCTTTCTACCACATCGTTTCAAACGAAGTTTTACCATAACATTTCTCTAGTTTGGAACCAGTATGTAATTGATTCAATTATGGAATCATGAATAGTCATTGCTTCGGTCGATAGACAGTGCTTTTTCCTTCTTTCTATCTTTCTATATGAAAGGAATAGGTAATTGAAGCCTCAGTTATGAACAAAAGTCCTCAGTAAGAATTCAATTTAACCCTCTATTTTCTTGTATGAATGCAATCGTTTTTTTATTTCTTTTTATTTATAAATAAAAAAAAAGACGAATAATTTTTTTTTTAATCTGCGTTGCATCTTCAAATGATTCCATAGAATAGATTCAATAATCTTATACTTCTTCGAGTAACAAGGACTTCTAAGAAACATTAAAACTATTTAATTGAAAAAATTTCCTACCTCGACATCACCATTTGAATAAAGTTTTACTAAGGATTGCATTTGATCATCATAAGAGAGATAAATCCATATTCGGATTGAACTGAACTGATTTCAAACGGATAAATAGATTGAAAAGGAAATTTCTTTTTTTCCTAGATTGGATACAAAAGACTAATGAAAGGGAATATTTAGGTTGTTATTCTTTCATCCTGCAAGAGAAAATCAGAATTACAAAAAATCGAGGATTTCCGTATCTATCAGATTAGACTGAACAATTTTCATTGGAAGTAATTATGGATATTCTATGTTAAATATTTAACAAGAAGGTAAGGGCTCACAACTCTTTTTCAAAAAAAGCAAAAGAATGCTATCACTGAAATAGAAGCATAACAATGCATGCATATAAGGATTTCCTCAAATTATGCGTACTTTTTTGACTTGGGCTTACGGTTGAATAATCTTTCCCTAAAATGGAAAATGAAAATAAAGTAAATAAGATGGATGAATCACCCCCGTCTCAATTGTTATTCCATAGATTTACAATTATTCATTAGAGCCAAACACCAAATACCTAAAAATTAGGGTCAAAGAAAACCCATTAGATATGGAACTTTATTATTTGGTAATGAAATTTGGACAGACATAGATATTCAAATTGATATCTTCCATCGCTCACTACCTCTTATCTACTCCCACTCTCAATTCATTCCGTGGGGGTGATGAATCATAAATAAAAAAGGCTCCTATTTTGCGGGATGCTAGACTATTTTGTCTAAAATACAAAGGCAAAAAGAAAAAGATCCAGATTAAGTTATTAACGAGTCTTAAGAGACTTAATCCCGTTGATTGAATTCAATCAGTAACAAGAATACCCTCTTGTTTAGAATTCATAAATGAAAGGAGACTAATTCGGCTGTCTTATTAAAAAAAGATAGGGAATATAGAGGCTTTCGCATTTCGATTTAGAATGTATCCTTGAAAATTCAACTAGATTTGTCACGTAAGGGTTTTCTAAGCAACTAACTTAAATACGAAAGTGAAGGAAGGGGAGAGGCATAAGCTAAAAGGCCCATGAGACTTTTTTTGAATTCAACCTCTTGCTCTTGGGATCTCTGTTCCCATCTTACCTGGATCACAACTGGATTCTGTTATCCTTTCGTATTATTTGAACTCGATTCCATTTTTGAAAAAAGATCTGATTCAGAGAAAAATTTTGAAAAATTAGAAGCAAGAAGTCCATTTTCTCAAAACAAAAATTATACTCTTAAATAGAAGATTGCTCAAAAACAAAAAGGGAATTTGGATTCTGATATATATTAGAGTCCACTCTGGGACGGAAGGATTCGAACCTCCGAATAGCGGGACCAAAACCCGTTGCCTTACCACTTGGCCACGCCCCATTTCAATTTCTATTCAATACTAATAAACACTAATATTGATATTGGTTGTTCGTCAATTCCAGTGCAAATCCCTATGGAATAAATTCGATTCTTGATTTAGTATTAAGATTTTGACACGTGTAGATGTCGAATTAAACTAAATTTATTGATAATTACAGATAATTCAATTAAGATATTGTATGAAAGTATGATTTCTTCTATTCTCTTGTGAGAATTGAAGTATTTTTGTTTTGATTGATTCGTTTCAAAGAAGTCTTTTTTTTGTCTACCTTAATTTCTTTTCTTCATTTTTACCTTATATCAATAACATATTAATAACTCAATCAAAATACAATTATCTCCAAGAACAAAATGTTTGTTATGCTTAATATCTTTAGTTTGATTTATATTTGTCTTAATTCTGCCCTTTTTTCGAGTAGTTTTTTATTCGCCAAATTGCCCGAGGCCTACGCTTTTTTGAATCCAATTGTAGATGTTATGCCAGTCATACCTGTTCTCTTTCTTCTCTTAGCCTTTGTTTGGCAAGCTGCTGTAAGTTTTCGATGAGATCTTTAGTACTGTCCTAGAAAAATGCATGATTTATTCGAGTTCGAGAAAAAAAAAAATTCCCAATTGATAAGATCAGATGAGTCTTACAATATGAACAATATGAACGAACCCTCAATTCAAACGTTGAAATTCTTTAGTAGCCACTCTAAATTTTGATCCCCCCATTTCCCGATTATGACTTTTTTTTTCACTGAAACACCCTATTAGAGTCCCCCACAATATCGAATTCTAATTATGTGAATTTCCGAAAACTCTTTTCTATTTCGCGAAATTCGAAAACCGTTTCATTTCTTGGTGTCAAAATAGGATATGTAGTATAAAAATAGAGAATCTATTTTCTTTTTCCCACAAAAACAGATTTGGAGATTGTGTAATGCTTACTCTCAAACTCTTTGTTTACACCGTAGTGATATTCTTTGTTTCTCTCTTCATCTTCGGATTCCTATCTAATGATCCAGGACGTAATCCTGGACGTGAAGAATAAAAAATAAGAAGGTTTTCCTTGCTTTATTCTATTCTTAGAAATGCTCTTAGAATTTTCTCTATTCCACATCTTTCACTATTAAAATAGAAAAAAAAGCAAAAAGGTTCGCTAAATTCGAATTTGAAAGATACCAAGCCATCGACGGAAACGGAAAGAGAGGGATTCGAACCCTCGGTACGAAAAACTCGTACAACGGATTAG